ACTTTGTACTTCAGTTTATACTCTATTTTATTAGAATATTTTTATTTTGCACCATATTCGTTTATGTTATGTCATGATTGAGTTTTATTCTTGCTTTTCCTTTCAGTTTTTGCTTGTTTTATATGTAAGTTTGTGCGTGATTTCTTTAATTCTAGAAGGGTTGTTAAGAGGTTGATTTATTCTCATTAGTTATTATTGGTTGATCAAGTATTTTTGTATCTAGCAATGTATTTTAGTTTCGGTTAAATTTTGTGCCAGCAGCCGCGGTTATACCTTGGAGGCATTTGAATGTGTTTGGTTTATTTGTAGTTATATATTTATTTTGTGATACATGTATTGTGTGCAGTTTAGTAGGTGAAATTTTTATTTTTGTTGATTGTCTTTTATAAATTTAGAGGCTGTGAAATTCTTTTTATAAACTAGGATTAGATACCCTATTATTTGGAATGTTAATTTTATATGCTTGAGTAGTATTAGTTATGTTCTTGAAACTTAAAGAATTTGGCGGTATCTCATTCCGTTCAGAGGAATCTGTCTCGTTATCGATAGTCCGCGTTGGACCTTGCTTGGATTTCTTTTGGTTTGTATACCGCCGTTTATTGATTATCTTTTTAGGGTTAAGTAATTTTCTGGATTCATTATTTTGATTTATTTCAGGTCAAGGTGCAGCTTGTTTCTAAGTGTATGGTGGATTACATTGTTATTTGTTTTTGGATTGTTGATTTTAATATTGACATGAAATTGGATTTGGTTGTAATAATTTGTAGATTGTTTTTATGATATTGGTTTTGGGATATGTACACATCGCCCGTCGCTCTCGTTCAGATGTTATTAATGAGATAAGTCGTAACAAAGTGGTTGTACCGGAAGGTGCAGCTGGATTGATTATATTGTAGTCAGATCATTTCTATTAGTTGAATTTTCATTTACGCTGAATTATTATACCGTGCAATTCGGTATGATCTGATTTATTGATTGTCTTGTTGTTTCTATAATGTATTTTTATTATTATAATTGAAAGATCATTATTTGGTTGTTGTATTGTTTTGATTTAATTTTTTTTACGATAGATTATTTGTGCTGTGAGGGGTTGATGTTAGTAATTGTTTTTGTGGAAGTTGATTTTATTTGTCGTACCTTGTGTATCAGGGTTCATTGAATTTTATTATTTATTTTTATTTCCCGATTTTAAAGGAGTTAATAATTTATATTAGTTGTTGTTTCATCAATATTAATAATGGGTTGTTGGTAGTGAAATGTTATTCGTCTTTTGTGGTCTCTGGTTTTTCAAGAAATGAATTTAATTCATGTATTATATCTAATTTCTGTTATTTTTCCATTTATTTTTATGTGGTGCTAAGGTTGAGGGGGATTAGCTTCTTGTCTTATTGTTATAATTATTTATTTAGATTTGGTTTTGTGGATTTTATAGTGATTTTCGATTTGATTATGTTAAAATTTTACTTGTTCTTTTATTTATTTATTTTTAATTTAATGGTTTTATTGAAATATTTTCTTTATTTTGGTATGTGTAGTAATTATTGTGGAATTAGTAAATCGTTTTATTATTTTGTGTCAGGGTATATTGTTGTTAATTATTTCTTAGGAATTAGGCAAATATTTATGTCCGCCTGTTTAACAAAAACATCTTTTCTTGTTAGTTTTTGAAGTATGGTCTGCCCACTGACGTTTAAAAGTTGAAGGGCCGCGGTATTTTGACCGTGCAAAGGTAGCATAATCATTAGTTCTTTAATTGTGATCTGGTATGAATGGCTTGACGAGGCATTAGCTGTCTTGGTTTTATTTTGTATTGAATTTGGTTTTTGAGTTAAAATTCTTAGATGTTTTTATGGGACGAGAAGACCCTATAGAGTTTAACATTTATTTTTATTATTTAATTTTGTTTGTATATTTATTTTAATATGATGAATGTTTTGTTGGGGTGATGGGAGGAATAAATTTAACTCCTCTTTGGTTTAGTTATATTTATATATAATTTTGTTTTGATCCATTTATTTTGATTATAAGATTAAATTACCTTAGGGATAACAGCGTTATCTTCCTTGAGAGTTCTTATTGGCAGGAGGGTTTGCGACCTCGATGTTGGATTAAGGTAAATTTTCGGTGTAGGAGCTGAATTTGATTGGGTCTGTTCGACCTTTAAAATCTTACATGATCTGAGTTCAGACCGGCGTGAGCCAGGTTGGTTTCTATCTATAATGTAGTTTTATACCTTAGTACGAGAGGACCGGGTATTTGGAATAATTTTATTTGTTTGATTATTATTAATGTGTTACTATTTTGGCAGATAAGTGCATTGGATTTAGAATCTATTAATGTAAAGTTTTTATTTTACAAGTAGTATATGTTTGATATACTTTTTATTGTTTTTGTTTTTTTATTTTTGATAATTTTTGTTATGGTTGGTGTAGCGTTTCTTACTTTATTGGAGCGTAAGGTTTTAGGTTATGTTCATGTTCGTAAGGGTCCCAATAGGGTTGGGTTTGTTGGTATTCTTCAGCCTTTTAGAGATGCTATTAGGTTGTTTACTAGGGAGCAATACTTTCCTTTGATTTCTAATTATTTAATTTATTATTTTTCTCCTGTTTTTGGATTTTTTCTTTCTTTGCTTGTTTGATTGTTAATTCCTTATTTGAGTGGTTTTATTTCTTTTGAGTTGGGCTTATTATTTTTTTTGGCTTGTACAAGCCTTGGTGTTTATACTGTTATAATTGCGGGTTGATCTTCTAATTCTGGTTATTCTTTATTAGGGGGCCTTCGTGCTTTGGCTCAAACTATTTCTTATGAGGTTAGATTGGCCTTTATTTTACTTTCTTTTGTTGTTTTGGTTTGTAGTTATAATTTAGTTTATTTTTATTTTTTTCAGGTTTATTTGTGGATAATTTTTTTCTCTTTTCCTTTATCGTTTATTTGGTTTATTTCTTGTTTAGCTGAGACTAATCGTACTCCCTTTGATTTTGCAGAGGGTGAATCAGAACTTGTCTCTGGGTTTAATGTTGAATATGGGGCAGGAGGGTTTGCGATGATCTTTTTGGCTGAGTATGCTAGAATTCTTTTTATGAGTGTGTTATTTTGTATTATTTTTCTGGGTAGAGATCTTTATTCATTTCTTTTTTATATTAAGCTTGCTTTTATTTCTTTTTTGTTTATTTGAGTTCGTGGTACTTTGCCTCGGTTTCGTTATGATAAATTGATGTATTTGGCTTGGAGGAGATTTCTTCCCCTTTCATTAAATTATCTTCTGTTCTTTGTTGGGGTGAAGTGTTTCATTTTTTCTTTGTTGTAGCGTATTAATTTAAGTATTTAAGTTAATAGAAGATTCAAACTCCTTTCACAATGTTTTCAAGACATTGGGCTTATTCTTACTGGCTTTTTAACTTTAATTTGTTATTTTGTCTCATAATTTAGTTATTGTGGGGTTTATTATGTAGTAGGCGAAGTATATTGCTGTTAAGATTTGTCCTGTTATGATGTATGGATCTTCTACTGGTCGTGCTCCAATTCATGTCAGTAGGATTACAGTGTTTGTTATTGCTCAGAATATTATTTGGTTGATTGGGTAAAATTGTATTCCTCGGAATTTAGATTTATTTGTGGGTAAGATGAATAGGATTGCGATTGATATTGCTAGGGCAATTACTCCTCCTAGTTTATTTGGGATTGATCGTAGGATTGCATATGCGAATAGGAAGTATCATTCAGGCTGGATATGTACTGGTGTTACTAGTGGATTTGCAGGAGTAAAGTTGTCTGGGTCTCTTAGAATGTAGGGTTCTTTTAAGGTTAACATTGTAAGGATTATTAAGGAGATTATGAATCCCAGGATATCTTTCACTGTAAAGTATGGGTGGAATGGAATCTTGTCTGTATTTTTATTTAACCCTAATGGGTTATTTGACCCTGTTTGGTGTAGGAACAGTAGATGAATTATTACTATCGCTGTAATTACAAATGGTATGAGGAAGTGTAATGCGAAGAATCGTGTAAGGGTTGCATTGTCTACTGCAAAGCCTCCTCATACTCATTGTACAATTTCGTTTCCTATATAGGGAATTGCTGATAATAGATTTGTAATTACAGTTGCTCCTCAGAATGATATTTGTCCTCATGGTAATACATATCCTATAAATGCTGTTGCTATAGTTAAGAATAGGATTGCTACTCCTACGGATCATGTGTGTGTGAAGTTGTGTGATCCATAGTATATATTTCGTCCTGTGTGTAGGTAAATGCAAACGAAAAATAATGATGCTCCGTTTGCATGTAGTGTTCGTAGGAGTCATCCATAGTTTACGTCTCGGCAAATATGTCTTACTCTATTGAATGCTATTTCAACATTTGGGCAATAGTGTATGGCTAGGAATAATCCGGTTACGATCTGGGCTACTAGGCATAGTCCTAATAGCGATCCGAAGTTTCATCATCTATTGATTGTGGACGGTGTTGGTAAGTCTACTAGTGCGTCATTTGCAATTTTGAATAATGGGTGTTTATTTCGTGTGGGTTTATTCATTATCTTGTTTGTCGTAATGGTCCCTTTGATACATTGATGATATTTACGACTACAATTAGTGTTATTAGTATATATATTACTAGTAGTATTGTTATGATTCCTATTGTTTGTCTGTATATAACTGTTGTGGTTGTTGTAATTTCATTTTCTATTATGGCTTCGTATATATTTATTTCTTTATTGTTTATTATGTTTGGTATAAAGAGTGTTAAGATGGGTAATGTTACTAGTATTATTAATATTTTATTTGATGGTGAGAATATTTCGTTTGATGCTAGTCTTGTTATGTATATGAAGAGTACTAGTATCCCCCCAATTATGATTATAAATAGAATATAAGAGAATCAAAATCTTTTGTATATAGTCCCTCTGATTAGGCATACTATTATTGTTTGAATTAGTAATAGTATTCCTATTGCTATGGGATGTTTTATTTGTGTAAATATTATTCTTGTTAGGGTTCTTATAGATATAAGTAGATTTATTATGTCAGGGGGTATTTTATTTAAAATGTTAGTTTTGGGGATTAATGATAAGGTTATTATTACCTTTCCTCTGAAGTTTTAAAAGATTATTTCTTATTTTTGATTTACAAGACCAATATTTTTATTAAATTATTAAAACTTAATGTCAATGTGGTTATATTTTTTTTTTGTTTATTTTTGTGGAATTTGGGCTTTTTCTTCAAGTCGTAAGCACTTGCTTATTACTTTACTTAGATTGGAGTTTGTTGTGTTGGTTCTTTATTTTTCCATTTATTTTTATTTATGTAGTTTTAATTACAGTTTATTTTTTGTTGTTTATTTTTTGGTTTTTTCTGTTTGTGAGGGTTCTTTGGGGTTGTCTATTTTGGTTTCTATAATTCGTAGTCATGGTAATGATTATTTTCAGTCTTATAGAGTTCTTCAATGTTAAGGTTTCTTTGTTTTTTGATTTTTTTGACCCCCTTGTGTGTATTTTCTGGATTTTGATGATTGATTAGATCTTTATTGTTTTTTGTTTCTTTTGTTTATTTGTTTTTTTTTCCTTATTTTTTTTGTTGAAGTGGCCTTGGATATATGTTTGGTTGTGATTTAATTTCTTATGGATTAATTCTTCTTAGTTTATGGATTTGTGTTCTTATAATTTTAGCTAGAGAGTCTATTTTTCGTTTAAGTTATTTTTCTGGGTTTTTTTTGTTTGTTGTTGTTATACTTGCTATTATGTTGTATTGTACCTTTAGAAGAATGGGTCTTCTTTCTTTTTATATTTTTTTTGAGAGTAGATTAATTCCTACTTTATTTTTAATTTTGGGCTGGGGCTATCAACCTGAACGTATTCAGGCTGGTATTTATTTGTTATTTTATACGTTATTAGCATCTCTTCCGTTGTTGGTTGGTATTTTGTTTGTTTATAATTCTTTGGGGTCTTTATGTTTATTTTTGTTGTTTAGGGGAGATCTTTTTATTAATAGTTTATTTTATGTTTGTATAATTTTTGCCTTTTTGGTCAGGATGCCTATATTTATAGTTCATTTATGACTTCCTAGGGCTCACGTTGAGGCCCCTGTTTCTGGCTCTATGATTTTGGCTGGTATTTTGCTGAAATTGGGCGGTTATGGTCTTCTTCGTGTTTTTCCTTTGTTGTTTAAGTTTGGATTTAGGTTTAGATTTATTTGGGTTTCTTTAAGTTTGGTTGGTGGTCTTTTTGTTAGTTTATTTTGTATGCGGCAGACGGATTTAAAGTCATTGATTGCTTATTCTTCTGTTGCTCACATGAGCATGGTTATTGGTGGAATCATAACTATGAGTTATTGGGGTATTTGTAGATCTTTTGCTTTGATGGTGGCTCATGGTTTATGTTCTTCTGGCCTTTTTTGCCTGTCTAATATTACTTATGAGCGTTTTGGTAGACGGAGTCTTTTAGTTAATAAGGGTTTAATTAATTTAATGCCTAGAATGTCTATGTGATGATTTTTGCTTAGATCTTGTAATATAGCTGCCCCTCCTTCTTTAAATCTTCTTGGTGAGATTGGTTTGTTGAGTAGATTGGTTTCTTGATCTTGATATCTTATATTTATTCTGATTTTTTTATCATTTTTTAGTGCTGCTTATACTCTTTATTTATATTCTTATAGTCAGCATGGTATTGTTTATTCAGGTTTATATTCTTGTTCATTGGGTTATCTTCGTGAATTTTTATTATTGCTTTTGCATTGGTTTCCGTTGAACTTGTTGATTTTAAAGGTTGATGTTGCTGTTTTTTGGGTTTAAGATTATCTAAATAGTTTAAAGTTTAAAATGTTGGTTTGTGGTGCCAATGATATAGTTTTATTTTAGATTAATGTCTATTTGTTTTGTAAGATTTATTTTTTTATTTCTTTTAGGGTTATTTTGTTGTTTTGGTGGCGTATACTTTATTATAAGTGATTTGGTTTATTTTATTGATTGGGATATTGTTACGTTGAATGGTAGATCTGTCATTATGACTTTTTTGTTTGATTGGATGTCTTTATTATTTATGGGATTTGTTTTTATTATTTCTTCTTTGGTTATTCTTTATAGAGATGATTATATGTTTGGTGATTTGAATATTGTTCGTTTTATTTTTTTGGTTCTTATATTTGTTGTTTCTATGATATTTTTAATTATTAGTCCTAATGTTATTAGTATTTTATTGGGATGGGATGGCTTGGGTTTGGTTTCTTATTTGTTGGTAATTTATTATCAGAATGTGAGGTCTTATGGTGCTGGTATATTAACTGTTTTATCTAATCGTATTGGTGATGTTGCTTTATTAATGGTTATTGCTTGGATAATCAATTTTGGTAGTTGAAATTTTATTTATTATTTGGAATTTATAGCGGGTTCTATCGAGATGGAGTTAATTTCTTTTCTTGTTGTTTTGGCAGCTATGACTAGGAGTGCTCAGATCCCCTTTTCTTCTTGGTTGCCAGCAGCTATGGCTGCTCCTACTCCTGTTTCTGCGTTGGTTCATTCTTCTACTTTGGTTACTGCCGGTGTTTATTTACTTATTCGGTTTAGTCCTTCTTTTAGTTGTTGATTGAATACAATTTTATTACTTGTTTCTGGTTTAACCATGTTTATAGCGGGTCTTGGAGCAAATTTTGAGTTTGATTTGAAGAGGATTATTGCTTTATCTACTTTAAGACAGTTGGGTCTTATAATTATAACAATTTCTATTGGTCTTTCTGGTCTGTCCTTTTTTCATCTAATAACTCATGCTTTATTTAAGGCCTTATTGTTTATGTGTGCAGGAGGAGTTATTCACTCTATAGGGGATTCTCAGGATATTCGTTTTATGGGTGGGTTATCTATTTATATACCATTTACTTCATCAAGTCTAATGATTTCTAATTTTGCACTTTGTGGTATGCCGTTTTTGGCCGGTTTTTATTCAAAGGATTTTATTTTGGAAATGTTTTCTATGAGATATGTTAATATATTTGGTTTTATATTATTATTTTTGTCGACGGGCTTAACAGTTTGTTATTCTTTCCGTTTGTTTTATTTTGTAATGTGTGGTGATTTTAATTTTATCCCTTCTTATTCTATGGTTGAGATTAATTATAATATGGTTTTTGGTATAATTGGTTTATTGATTATATCTATTTTTGGAGGGGGTTCTCTTATATGATTAATTTGTCCTACTCCGTCCATTATCTGTTTACCTTACTACTTAAGGTTTCTTACTTTATTTGTGGTTTTTATAGGAGGTTGGCTTGGTTATAGAATGGCCGGTTTTGTTTTTGGTGATAGTTTAATATCTATTCATTTATATATACCTTCTTCGTTTTCAGGTTCTATATGATTTATACCATTTTTTTCTACTTATGGTATATCTTTTGGCCCATTAGGGCTCGGGTACTTTACGACAAGGGTTTTTGATTCTGGTTGGATAGAATATTTTGGTGGTCAGGGTTTATATTGGGTACTTTTTAATCTTGGTAAGATTAATCAGTGGTTTCAATATAATAGTTTAAAGGTGTTTTTAGGATTTTTTGTTATGTGGGTTGTTATTTTGTTATTTTTTCTTATTTATTACTTGAATAGCTTAATGTTTAGAGCACGACACTGAAGATGTTGGTGAGGTAATTATTTGCCTTTAAGTGTAATATTTATAAAAGTTTTCTTTGTCTTTACAGTGAAAATGTAATGTTTATATCTAAACTATATAAATGAGAAGTGTAAACGGATTTTAACCGCTATAGTGATAAGTTAGCAGCATTCACTTTTTCTATCACTTCCTTAACCGGAATATTAATTCAATTTTATTATTAACAATAATATACCTCTTTCTTTGGTTTCGGTTAAATTTAAAGTGAGGATAAGTGATTTTATCTAAGATTAGGTCGAAACTAATTGCAATGATTGCTTCTCACTTGTTCATTGATGAGCCTAACTATTACCTGTGATAGTACTTTTTGAATGCAACTCAAATGTTATTATTAACTATAGTCCCATTAGTCACTTCATTCTAGGGATCCTTGATTTCATTCGTGGTATAACCCAATGATTAGGATTAATAGGAATAGAGATCTTACAATTATTCATGATTTGATGTTTGATGTAGAAATAATGATTGGTATTGGTAATAGTAGCGCAATTTCTACATCAAAAATTATGAAGATTACTGCGATAAGGAAGAATCGTGATGAAAAAGGTAGGCGTGCTGAGTTTTTTGGGTCAAACCCGCATTCAAATGGGGAGCTTTTTTCTCGGTCTTCGTTGAGTTTTTTTGAGATTAATGTTGTTAATAATATAATGGCTGATGATAACAGAATAGTTATTATTGCTGCTGTTACAATTATTATAATTATTTATCTTGTTTTCACAAATTTCTTGATTGGAAGTCAATTATACTTTCTCTTGTATTAGATAAATATTTTATCTTCCTCATCAGTAGATTGAGATGTATAGGAATAATCAAACTACGTCTACAAAATGTCAGTATCATGCTGCTGCCTCAAATCCAAAATGGTGATTTGATGAGAAGTGTAGTGTTATGTGTCGTAGAAGACATGTAGTTAAGAATGTTGTTCCAATGATTACGTGTAGTCCGTGAAATCCTGTTGCTACAAAGAATGTTGATCCGTATGCTGAGTCGGCAATTGTGAAAGGTGCTTCAATATATTCATATGCTTGTAGTGCAGTAAAGTATAATCCCAATACTACCGTGAAGAATAGCCCCTGGGTTGCTTGGGTAGTATTATTTTCTAATAATCTGTGATGTGCTCATGTTACAGTTACACCCGATGCTAGAAGAATGGCTGTATTTAGTAAGGGTACTTGTATAGGGTTAAAAGGTTGAATCCCTGCAGGAGGTCAGGTTGACCCTAGTTCAATTGTAGGTGATAATCTTGTGTGGAAAAATGCTCAGAAGAACGATACAAAGAATAGGATTTCTGATACAATAAATAGAATTATTCCTCATCGTAACCCTTTTGTAACTATTTTTGTGTGTAATCCTTGATAAGTTCCTTCTCGGGTTACGTCCCGTCACCATTGGATTATGGTTAGTACTGTAATAATTGCTCCGATTCTCAGGAGAGTGTCATCGTATTGGTGGAATCATTTAATTAACCCTATTAATGTAACTATTGCTCCGATGGCTCCTGTAAGTGGTCATGGTCTTTTATTTACTATGTGGAATGGGTGATTTTCATGTATTGACATTTAGTTAACTTCTCTAGAATATAAGGTTCTCAGGATTGCAAATACATATGATTGGATTACGGCTACTGCCCCCTCTAGGATTAATAAAAGGATTTGTGCAATAATTAGTACAGTTAATATAGTATTTCTTAATGATGACCCATTGTTACCCAGTAAGGTTAGTAGCAGGTGGCCTGCAATTATATTTGCCGTTAGTCGTACTGCTAGTGTTCCAGGTCGGATTAGGTTACTAATAGTTTCGATGATTACTATAAATGGTATTAGTAATGTTGGTGTACCTTGGGGTACTAGATGTTCAAACATATGGTTGGTATTTTTAATTCATCCAAATAGTATAAATCTTATTCATAAGGGCAGGGCTAAGGTTAATGTGAGTGTTAGATGTCTTGTTCTGGTGAAGATATATGGGAATAATCCTAGGAAATTATTTATTAGGATTAAAAGGAATAGTGATGTTAGAATGAATGAATTTCCTTTATTTTCATTTCCTTTTCTTAGGATGGTTTTCATTTCTAGATGTAGCTTATTTATTAATAATCTCATTATTATGGTATTTCGTGATGGGATTAACCAAATGCTTGTTGGGATTAATAGGAGTCCAATAGTTGTTCTTGTTCAGTTTAGTGGTAAGTTATTAATTTCTGTTGCAGGGTCAAAGATAGAGAATAGATTTCTTATCATTTTCAGTTTATTTTGTGAATATTAATAGTTTTTTTTGCTATGACTTGTTTGTTTGATGATTGAGTGAAGTAGTTTATGATATTGAATATTAGGAATGTTATTAAAAATGTAATGTATAGTATTGTTCATTCTATAGGTATTATTTGGGGTATAAAAGGATATCTTTTGATTATTTCAGTTTGACATTCTGATGTTATATGATTAACTAATCCTTTGTCATCAGAGATATTTGCTATGATATCATTAACTGGTTTAAGAGACCATTACTTGCTTTCAGTCATCTGATGATTCTCTTATCTTTGATACTCAATTAATAAATTGGTTTGTTGATACTCTTTCAATTACGATTGGCATAAAACTGTGGTTTGCTCCACAGATTTCTGAACATTGTCCGTAGAGGAGACCAGGACGATTAATGGAGAAACTAGTTTGATTTAATCGTCCTGGTGTGGCATCTGTTTTTACCCCAAGTCTAGGTACTGCTCATGAGTGTAGAACGTCTGCTGCAGTTACAATTATTCGGATTGGTGAATTTATTGGTAAAACCACTCGGTTGTCTGTGTCTAGTAATCGGAACGTATTTACTTGTTGGTCTTCTTGTTGAATTATATATGAGTCGAATTCGAGTTTTGTGAAGTCTGAATATTCATAACTTCAGTATCACTGGTGTCCTACTGTTTTTAGGGTTACTAATGGGTTGTGAATTTCATCCATTAGGTATAGTAGTCGAAGGGATGGGATGGCAATGAATACTAGAATGATCGCTGGAGCAATTGTTCAAATAGTCTCAATTATTTGCCCCTCTAGAAGGAATCGTCTAGTTTGTTTGTTTTGAATAATTCTAATTATAGTATAGAATACTGTTGTGATAATTATTAGTATAATTATTAGTGCGTGGTCATGGAAGTAGATTAATTGTTCTATGACGGGTGATGCTCTGTCTTGTAGTGTTAGGTTTAGTCATGTTGTCATTTTTCTAATGAAAGTTTGACAACTTTATTTGTGGAGCTTAAATCCACCGCACTTATCTGCCACGTTAGAAATGTGTAGTTAGATTAATGAGATGGTTGGGAGTTCTGAATATCTGTGCTCTGCCGGTGGGAAGTTTTGTAATCATTCTACTGAGTTTCTTGTATGGGTGGGAAATAAGATTATTCGGTTTGATGTAATTCTTTCTCATATGATGAATAGAAATATTATTACACTTACAAATGAGATTGTTGATCCTATTGATGAAATGATGTTTCATGTAGTGTATGCATCTGGGTAATCTGAGTATCGTCGTGGCATGCCGGCTAATCCAAGGAAGTGTTGAGGGAAAAAAGTTAAATTTACTCCTACGAATATAACAGTGAATTGGGCCTTTAATCATTTTGGGTTTATTGTAAGCCCAGTAAATAGGGGGAATCATTGGACAAATCCTCCTATGATTGCAAATACTGCTCCTATGGACAATACATAATGGAAGTGTGCTACTACGTAATAAGTATCGTGTAATACGATGTCGATTGATGAATTTGCTAGCACCACCCCAGTGAGACCTCCTATTGTGAATAGGAATACAAATCCTAGTGCCCATAAGCAGGCTGCTCTGTATGTTATTCGGGTTCCGTATATTGTTGCTAGTCATCTAAAGATTTTAATTCCTGTGGGTACTGCAATAATTATTGTAGCTGATGTAAAGTATGCTCGGGTATCAACATCTATTCCTACTGTGAACATGTGATGTGCTCATACTACAAATCCTAGTAACCCAATTGCTAGTATGGCAAAAATTATTCCAAGGTTTCCAAATGCTTCCTTTTTTCCTCTTTCGTGGCAGATAATGTGTGAAATTATACCGAATCCTGGTAGGATGAGAATATAAACTTCAGGGTGTCCGAAAAATCAAAATAGGTGTTGATATAGAATGGGATCTCCTCCTCCTGCAGGGTCAAAGAATGATGTATTTAGATTACGATCTGTTAATAATATTGTGATTGCACCTGCTAGAACTGGTAGGGATAGTAGTAGTAGTAAGGCGGTAATGGCAATTGATCATACAAATAGTGGAATTCGTTCAGGTTTTATGCTTTTTGGTTTTATGTTAATTGTCGTTGTAATAAAGTTTACTGCTCCCAGGATGGAGGATACACCTGCTAGGTGTAGAGAGAAGATAGCTAGATCTACAGATGCCCCGGCATGTGCAATTCCTCTTGCAAGGGGAGGATAAACAGTTCATCCGGTTCCTACACCACTTTCTACTGTTCTGCTAGTTAGAAGAAGGGTTAGTGATGGGGGCAGTAGCCAGAAACTCATGTTGTTTATTCGTGGAAATGCTATGTCTGGTGCTCCTAGTATTAGTGGTACTAATCAGTTTCCAAATCCTCCGATTATAATTGGTATAACTATGAAGAAGATTATGACGAAGGCATGTGCTGTTACAATAACATTATAAATTTGATCGTCTCCAATTAGGGATCCTGGTTGTCCTAGTTCTGTTCGAATAAGTATGCTTAGGGAGGTTCCTACCATTCCGGATCAGGCTCCAAATACAAAGTATAGTGTTCCAATGTCTTTGTGATTAGTTGAGAAGAATCATCGGGTGAAAATTAGTGGGATGGCTGAGTAATTAGGCGGTAGGCTGTAAATCTATTTAGGAGTATTTATGTTGCTCTTCCACTATTTAAGGTCTTGTATTCATTGTGTGATTATAGAATGCAATTCTATAGGGGTGAGTCAGAACTTATCAAGGCCTAAAGGAGACCCCTTTATTTATAGCTTTGAAGGTTATTAGTTTTAAAGTGCTTAACTTAAGGCCTTAGCTAATTAATGTTAGTAATTATTGTGCAAATTATTAGTCCTATAAGGGAAATTGAGGATAGAATTAGTGCTCTTGTATTTTTGACTGATTTGCTTTTATGGGATTTTAAATTTCATTTTGGTTCTGATCTCAGAATTATAAATCTTGAATAGGAAATTTTCAGGTAGTAGTATAGTGTGATTAGGGATGTCATTACTACAATTGTTGCTAGAGGGGCTAGGTTATTTATAATTATGGCTTGAATAATAATTCACTTTGGTAGAAACCCTAGGAAGGGGGGCAGTCCTCCAAGAGAAAGCAATGAAGTGAATATTATAAATTTAGTTATTGTGATGTCCCTGTTTGTTATTATGGTTTGGTTAATAAATGATGTTCCGGATAGTTTGATGGTTAATACTACTGTTACTGCCAGAGTTGAATAGATTATGAAGTATATTATCCACATGTTTTCTCTTGTGGATAAGGCAATTAATATTCATCCGGTATGGTTGATTGAAGAATAGGTTAGGATTTTTCGCATTGAGGTTTGGTTTAATCCTCCAATTGATCCTACGATTGTGGATATCAAAATAATTATTAGTGTAAAAATGTTAATTTCGATTAAATATGATATTAACATTAATGGAGCGGCTTTTTGCACTGTTATTAGTAGTGCGCAATTTTCTCATCTTAACCCCTCTATTACTCCTGGGAATCATCAGTGGAGCGGTGCTGCTCCACTTTTTAGCAGGAGAGGGGTAGAAATTACCATAGGTGCATATGGGTTTCTATCAAATGTGAATAAATCTTCTGTTAGCGTTTTTATTGCTACTATAAATAATAGTGTTGCCGAGGCTAACACTTGTACAATGAAATACCTCAATGAGGCTTCTGTATTGTACATATTTTTGACATTGGACATTAAAGGGATAAACGATATTAGATTGATTTCCAATCCAATCCATGCTCCGAGTCATGAATTGGAGGATACAGATACTAATATACCCCCTATTAAGGTGATTAATAGGAGGACTTTTGTTGAGTTACTGGGCATTAGAGAAGAGAGTTTATACTCTATTTATGGGGTATGAACCCATTAGCTTGATATTAGCTTACTTTTCTATTTTGAATGCTTGTTTTGATTACATCTTGGTGTATGGTGCACGGTGGTTTTTGATACTTGCCGGGGATAGTTTGATTCTGTTAGATGTAATGAAGGTAGTGTTTAACTACATATTTTATCCTATCACGATAGTCCTTTAGTTCAGGCTCAACATT